AAATCTGGAATACATTTTTTTTTGCTCAAGTGCTACGAAGTTTTGTGCTATTAACTCAATCGATTCTTCGAAAATATATTATATTACCTTCACTGATAATAGCTAAGAATACTGTCCGCATGCTATTATTTCAAATTCCCGAGTGGTCCGAAGATTTAAAGGATTGGAATAGGGAAATGCATATTAAATGCACCTATAATGGTATTCAATTATCCGAAAGGGAATTTCCGAAAAACTGGTTAACAGAGGGTATTCAGATAAGGATCCTATTTCCTTTTTGCTTGAAACCCTGGCATAAATCTAAGCAACAATCCCCTCATAAAAATGAAATGAAAAAAAAAGGACAAGAAAACAATTTTTGTTTTTTAACAGTTTGGGGAATGGAAGCGGAACTGCCGTTTGGTCCTCCCCGAAAACGACCTTCATTTTTTGAACCCATTTTTAAAGAACTCAAAAAAAAAATTAGAAAATTGAAAATGAAAACAAAGTTTTTAAGAGTTTTAAAAGAAAGAAGAAAATTTTTTCAAAAAGTCGCAAACGAAACAAAAAAACGGGACATCAAAAGCATTCTAATTCTATTTCTAAAAGAAAAAGGAAGAGTAAAAGAACTTTCAAAAACAAACCAATTTCCATTATTTGGATTAAAAGAAATAGCTGAATTTAGTGAAATTAAAAAAGATTTGATAATCAGTAATGAGATGATTCACGAATCGTCCCTTCAAATTCGATCTCTGGATTGGACAAATTTATCACTGCCAGAAAAAAAAAAATTAAAAGATCTGACTAATAGAACAAGCATAATAAGAAATCAAATAGAAAAAATTACAAAAGAAAAGAAAAACGGACTGATAACTCACGAAATAAATATTAGTTCGAACAAACCGAGTTATTGTACTAAAATATTAGGATCCGCAAAAAGAATTTGGCAAATATTAAAAAAAAAGAATACTCGATTAATCCGTAAATCATATTTTTTTATAAAATTTTTCATTGAAAGGATGTACATAAATATTTTTCTAGCTATCCTCAATATTCCAAGAATCAATGCAAAACTTTTTTTTGAATCGCCAAAAAAAGAAAAAATTATTACGAAAAACATCAATAATAATGAAACAAATCGGGAAAGCATTAATAAAACCAGTCAAAATACAATTAACTTTATTTTGACTATAAGCAAATCACCTTTTAAGATTAGTAATAAGAATTCAAAGATTTTTTGTGATTTATCTTCTTTCTTACAATCACAAGCATATGTCTTTTATAAATTATCACAAACCCAACTTATTCACTTTTATAATTTAAGATCTGTCCTTCGATATGGCGAAACATCCCTTTTTCTTAAGAAAGAAATAAAAGATTATTTTCAAAAACAAGGAATATTTAATTACGAATTAAGACATAAACCTTTTTGGAATTTTGAAATCAATCAATGGAAAAACTGGTTAAGGGGGCATTATCAATATCAATACGATTTATCTCAAATAAAATGGCCTAAATTAGTATCGCAAAAATGGCGAAATAGAGCCAATCAACACAGTATGGCTCAAAATAAAGATTTATATTTATACAAAAAGAATTCATATGAAAAAAATAGATTAACTCATTATGACGAACAAAATTTTTTTGAAGCAGGTCCGTTACAGAATCAAAAACAAAAATATAATTTTAAAAAACACTACAGATATGCTCTTTTATCATATAAATCTATTGATTATGAAAAAAAGAAAGACTCATATATTCATAAATCACTATTCCAAGTAAATGTAAATAATAAAGAAGAGCTCTTTTTTAATTACAACATAAAAAAAAGAAAATTGTTTGATATACTTGTGGGTAACCCTATTAATAATTATCTAGAAGAAGATGATACTATGCATATGGAGAAATTTGCGGATAGAAAATATTTTGATTGGAGAATTCTCAATTTTTGTCTTAAAAATAAGGTTGATATTGAATTCTGGATTGATATTGGTACCAACAGGAATCCAAATAGTAAGATTGGGGCTAATAAGTATCAAAAAATTGATGAAATTAATAAGAAGGGTCTTTTTTATCTTACAATTCATACAGATGAAGAAATTAACCCATTCAATCAAAAAACAACTTTTTTTGATTGGATGGGAATGAATGACGAAATACTAAGTTGTCCTATATCAAATCTGGAATTTTGGTTCTTCCGAGAATTAGTGCTACTTTTGAATACATATAAAATAAAACCGTGGATCATACCAATCAAATTCCTTCTTTTCAATTTTAATGGAAATGAAAATGATAATAAAAACATAACTGGAAAGAAAAAAGAAGATTTTTTTATTTTTATATCATCGAATCAAAAAGACTCTCTTGAATTAGACACTAGAAATCAAGAAGAAAAAGAACCTAGAGATCAAGGAAATCCTAGATCAGATGTACAAAACCGAGTAAGTCTTGGATCAGTTATCTCAAACCAAGAAAAAGATGTTGAAGAAAATTCTTCGGGATCAGATAGCAAAAAACATAGAAAGAAAAAGCAATACAAGAGCACCATAAAAGCAGAACTTTATTTCTTACTAAAAAACTACTTGCGTTTTCAACTGAGATGGGAGGAGCTTTCAAATCAAAGAATAATCAATAATATCAAAATCTATTCTCTCCTGCTTCGACTAATAAATCCAAGAGAAATTTTTATATCCTATATTCAAGGGGGAGAAATTTATCTGGATATTTTGATGCTTCAGAAGGATTTAACTCTTACAGAATTGCTGAAAATGGGAATATTGATTATCGAACCGCTTCGTCTGTCTGTAAAAAATGATGGACTGTTTTTTATATATCAAATCATAGGTATTTCATTGGTTCATAAAAATAAGCGCCAAATTACTAAAAGATACCGAGAAAGGGGCGATGTTAATAAAAAAAAAAATTATGAATCCATTGCAAGACATCAAAGAATGACTGGAAATAGAGACAAAAATCATTATGATTTGCTTGTTCCTGAAAATATTTTATTCCCCAATCGTCGTAGAGAATTGAGAACTCTAATTTGTTTCAATTGGAAAAATCGAAATGGTAGTCAGAGAAATTCCGTATTTTATAATAACGTAAACGTAAAAAAGAGTGGTCCCCTTTTGGATAAATGCAAGAATCTTGCTAGAAAGAAAAAAAAACTAATTAAATTAAAGTTCTTTCTTTGGCCCAATTATCGATTAGAAGATTTAATTTGTATGAATCGCTATTGGTTTAATACCAATAATGGCAGTCGTTTCAATATGATAAGAATACATATGTACTCACGATTGAAAAATTTTTACTAGTATGTTTTTTTTATCGATCACGCACCATGCCTGATATATGAAAACGAAAAGAGGCACACATGTCTTGTCTTACACTCCATTATGATACATGATACCACTGTAATGACATACATATTAGTTAGGTCTATAAATGAATCAACAGAATCTTTTTTTTAGCCTGGTTTTTTCTGTTTTGAAGAAATATACCATACTCTTTGATCGCTAAATGAAATTGAAAATTGGATTGGTTGTTGATTTCTTTTATAAGAAGTTCATAACAGCCTTAAGATGATTGTGTATATCAAATTTAATTTAAATGACTAGCATTATTATTACTGATCAGTAAATTTCATATTAAAAGAAAGGGAAGGGAGGATTTCGTTTTATGGTAAAAAATTCATTCATCTCAGTTGCTTTTCGCGCTTTTCAAGAAAAAAAAAAAGAAAAAAGTGGGTCTGTTGAATTTCAAGTATTCAATTTCACCAATAAAATACAAAGACTTACTTCCCATTTGGAATTGCACAAAAAAGACTATTTATCTCAGAGGGGTCTACGGAAAATTCTGGAAAAACGCCAACGACTACTATCTTATTTGTCAAAAAAAAATAGAATACGTTATAAAGAATTAATTAGTCAGTTGAATATTCGGGAGTCAAAAAATCCTTAATTTGAATTTGAAAAAAAAAAGAATTTTGAATTATTTGATTTAGTAAATTTTGACTCTTGATAACTTCTTTTCGTTTTCAACAATTCACGTAAGAATGAATCGAGGAAAAACCCATGAGTATACTAACTACAGGAAAAAACCTTATGAGAGTAAATATGGGGCCTCACCACCCATCAATGCATGGTGTTCTTCGTCTCATCGTTACTCTAGATGGTGAAGATGTTATTGACTGTGAACCAATATTGGGTTATTTACACAGAGGGATGGAAAAAATTGCGGAAAACCGAACAATTATACAATATTTGCCGTATGTAACACGCTGGGATTATTTAGCTACTATGTTCACAGAAGCAATAACTGTAAATGGACCAGAAGAGTTGGGAAATATTCAAGTACCTAAAAGAGCCAGCTATATCAGAGTAATTATGTTGGAATTGAGCCGTATAGCCTCTCATCTGTTATGGCTTGGCCCCTTTATGGCGGATATTGGTGCGCAGACCCCCTTTTTCTATATTTTCAGAGAAAGAGAATTAGTATATGATCTATTCGAAGCTGCCACCGGTATGAGAATGATGCATAATTATTTTCGTATCGGGGGGATCGCGGCTGATTTACCTCATGGTTGGATAGATAAATGTTTGGATTTCTGTGATTATTTTTTAACGGGGGTTGTTGAATATCAAAAACTTATTACGCGAAACCCCGTTTTTTTAGAACGAGTTGAAGGAGTAGGCACTTTTGGTGGAGAAGAAGCAATAAGTTGGGGTTTATCAGGACCAATGTTACGAGCGTCTGGAATAGAATGGGATCTTCGTAAAGTTGATCATTATGAGTGTTACGACGAATTTGATTGGGAAGTCCAGTGGCAAAAAGAAGGAGATTCATTAGCTCGTTATTTAGTCCGAATCGGTGAAATGACCGAATCCGTAAAAATTATTCAACAGGCTTTGGAAGGAATTCCAGGGGGGCCCTACGAGAATTTAGAAATCCGCTGCTTTGATAGAGAAAGCGATCCAGAATGGAATGATTTTGAAGATCGATTCATTAGTAAAAAACCTTCTCCTACTTTTGAGTTACCGAACCAAGAACTTTATGTGAGAGTCGAGGCCCCCAAAGGAGAATTGGGAGTTTTTCTGATAGGAGATCAAAGCAGTTTTCCTTGGCGATGGAAAATTCGCCCACCGGGTTTTATCAACTTGCAAATTCTTCCCCAGTTAGTTAAAAGAATGAAATTGGCTGATATTATGACGATACTAGGTAGTATAGATATCATTATGGGAGAAGTTGATCGTTGAAATGATAATTGCTACAACAGAAGTACAAGATATCAATTCGTTTTCCCGATTGGAATTCTTAAAAGAGGTCTATGAGACCATATGGGCGTTTGCCCCTAGTTTTACTCTTGTATTAGGAATCACAATTGATGTACTAGTAATTGTGTGGTTAGAAAGAGAAATATCTGCAGGAATACAACAACGTATTGGACCTGAATACGCCAGCCCTTTGGGAATTCTTCAAGCTTTAGCAGATGGGACAAAACTACTTTTCAAAGAGAGTCTTCTTCCATCTAGAGGAAATACTCGTTTATTCAATATTGGACCATCTATAGCAGTCATATCAATTCTACTAAGTTATTCAGTAATTCCTTTTAGTTATCACCTTGTTTTAGCTGATCTCAATATTGGTATTTTTTTATGGATTGGCGTTTCAAGTATTGCTCCTATTGGACTTCTTATGTCAGGATATGGATCAAATAATAAATATTCCTTTTTAGGTGGTCTGCGAGCTGCTGCTCAATCGATTAGTTATGAAATACCATTAACTTTATGTGTTTTATCAATATCTCTACGTGCGATTCGCTAAAACATAAGCTTTTATTTTCCCTATTCTTTCCGTTCTAGAAAAAAAAAATATATATATATATATATAATTACATAATTACAAGCGAAGCAAAAGAGATTCTTTTTATTATTTCTTTCATATCTTCATAGAAAGAAAATTTGTGTTATGATTTATCAACTAATGATGATGGCTCGAAATATCAATAGAGATTTCTACAAAGAGTATTTTATTGAAGGATTTATTAAGTTATTACTCAACAAAAAACAAAAAAATGGAGATTTTTAAAGGATGAGATCAATTCAGAAATACTTTTTGATTTTTTTATAACAGACAGAATTCCATTGGTATAATTGGGGACCTTCTAAGAGATTTTGACTCTATCGATCCTATAACCATATCAAGATAACTAATACTCGCCCGGTCCTTACATTTATTTGTGGCCCTGAGGATGAGGAGCCGTATGAGGTGAAAATTTCATGTACGGTTTTGTAATAGCGATGGGAACAGTAATGTTATCACCGACTATGATTATCTAATAGTTCAAGTACAGTTGATATAGTCGAGGCGCAATCAAAATATGGTTTTTGGGGATGGAATTTGTGGCGTCAACCTATAGGGTTTATCGTTTTTCTAATTTCTTCCCTAGCAGAATGCGAAAGATTACCTTTTGATTTACCAGAAGCAGAAGAAGAATTAGTAGCAGGCTATCAAACCGAATATTCAGGGATCAAATTTGGTTTATTTTACGTTGCTTCCTATTTAAATCTATTAGTTTCCTCATTATTTGTCACAGTTCTCTACTTGGGCGGTTGGGATCTTTCCATTCCGTACATATTTGTTCTTGAGCTATTTGAAATAAATAAAGCGGAGGGAATCTTTGGAACGACAATTGGTATCTTTATTACATTAGCTAAAACTTATTTGTTTTTGTTCATTCCTATCACAACACGATGGACTTTACCTAGACTAAGAATGGACCAACTATTAAATCTTGGCTGGAAATTTCTTTTACCTATTTCTCTCGGTAATCTATTATTAACAACCTCTTTTCAACTCCTTTCACTGTAAAGAAAAAGGGGAATACCATATTCACGGCTTGCCTCAAACAAGAGAAAGAAAAAAAATTATTCATAGATATTCACGATATGTTCCCTATGGTAACTGGGTTCATGAATTATGGTCAACAAACCGTACGAGCTGCAAGGTACATTGGTCAAAGTTTCATGATTACCTTATCCCAAGCAAATCGGTTACCCGTAACTATTCAATACCCTTATGAAAAATTAATCACATCGGAGCGTTTCCGCGGGCGAATCCATTTTGAATTTGATAAATGTATTGCTTGTGAAGTATGTGTTCGCGTATGTCCTATCGATCTGCCTGTTGTTGATTGGAAATTGGAAACGGATATTCGCAAGAAACGATTGCTTAATTACAGTATTGATTTCGGAATTTGTATTTTTTGTGGGAACTGCGTTGAGTATTGTCCAACAAATTGTTTATCAATGACTGAAGAATATGAGCTTGCTACTTACGACCGTCACGAATTGAATTACAATCACATTGCTTTAGGTCGTTTACCAATGTCAGTAATTGACGATTTTACAATTCGAACAGTTTTGAATTCGTCTCAAAGAAAAAACGGGTAACTCCCTTGGTTAAAGAATAATTGGAAATTACTAGGGTTTCCTTTTGGTATAAATGGTATAAAGGAATAAGGTCGTTCTTTTTATTTGGTCAATAACTAAAATATTGATTTGATGATGAAAAGTACGAATTGATTTGTATTGAAAGTCTATTAATATATCCATAATTATTTCGAAATATAGACTTTCCATTTCAAACCGCGCTTTCGAATAAAGAAAAGAACGAAATTGATCTAATAAAAGTACCCGCGCCAATCCACACCTATTAGATTCGAATTTAATTCAATGGGGGATGTCTCATAAAAGAATTTTTCCTGGTCGGTTCAATAAGGTCATGAAAAAACATTTCGATTTATTTATCTCTTATTTTAATATAATGGATTTGCCTGGACCAATACATGATTTTCTTTTAGTTTTTTTAGGATCGGTTCTTATATTAGGGGGTCTAGGAGTGGTATTATTTACCAACCCAATTTATTCGGCCTTTTCGTTGGGATTGGTTTTTGTTTGTATATCTTTATTCTATATTTTATCAAATTCGCCTTTTGTAGCTGCTGCACAGCTCCTTATTTACGTAGGAGCTATAAATGTTTTAATCATATTTGCTGTAATGTTTATGAATGGTTCAGACTATTCCAAAGATTTTCATTTTTATCTTTGGACTATTGGGGATGGGGTTACTTCTCTGGTTTGTACAAGTATTTTTTTATCGTTAATCACTACTATTCTAGATACGTCTTGGTACGGGATTATTTGGACTACACGATCCAACCAGATTATAGAGCAAGATTTGATAAGTAATAGTCAACAAATTGGAATTCATTTATCAACCGACTTTTTTCTTCCATTTGAACTCATTTCGATAATTCTTTTAGTTGCTTTGATAGGTGCAATTGCCATGGCTCGTCAGTAAAAAATCTTTATAACTAGCAACAGCAATCCAAATTCAATTTTTTTCTGTGTTATCGCATCCATTTGACTTCAATTCTATTTGAATACCGTTTCATGTATAAAATAAAAATAGAAATTTTTTGATTCGATCTATTAGCAATATATTCTTTTGTTCTATCCTTGTTACCTTCTAAACAATCAAATCACTTGAATTATTGTTCATATTGAAATGAATCGAAATTGATATGGAGTTGGTCAATGATGCTTGAGCATGTACTTGTTTTGAGTGCTTATTTATTTTCTATTGGTATTTATGGATTGATCACGAGCCGAAATATGGTTCGGGCCCTGATGTGTCTTGAACTTATACTAAATGCGGTTAATATCAATTTTGTAACATTTTCCGATTTTTTTGATGGTCGGCAATTAAAAGGAGATATTTTCTCAATTTTTGTTATAGCTATTGCAGCCGCTGAAGCAGCTATCGGATCAGCTATTGTTTCGTCAATTTATCGTAACAGAAAATCGACTCGTATCAATCAATCAACTTTGTTAAATAAATAGTATTTAGAAATCAGAATATTCATCAATTCGAATGAGCAGATATAATACGTCATGACTTCGATCATGCTTGCGAAAACGTAAGAAATCAAAGTATCTTTGTTCCCTCTTATGAGTTGATCCAGAAATGGATTGATTAGAAAAATTCTGGTAAATCATTGATTCATCTGGTGTTTAAATATATGATTCATTTACAAATTTACTAGATCGAAAATTTATGAGTTCAAAAATTGCTAGATCCAATGTCACATTCAGTAAAGATTTATGATACATGTATAGGATGTACTCAATGCGTCCGAGCATGTCCCACGGATGTATTAGAAATGATACCTTGGGACGGATGTAAAGCTAAGCAAATTGCTTCTGCTCCAAGAACGGAGGATTGTGTTGGTTGTAAGAGATGTGAATCCGCCTGTCCAACGGATTTCTTGAGCGTTCGAGTTTATTTATGGCATGAAACCACTCGAAGCATGGGTCTCGCTTATTGATATTGATACGCTCCCCCAAACTCCACTTGAATGTATTTTGAATACATTTTTTTATTTACCGATTGCCGACAAAAACCCGTACTCGAAAAAGAGAATATATTCTCTTTTTCGAGTAACGGGTTTGTCTGGTTCGAATGTATCTTGTCTTTACCACGAATTATTTTCCTTGGTTAACAATAATTGTAGTTTTGCCGATAGCCGCGGGTTCTTTAATTTTCTTTTTCCCTCATAGAGGAAATAAGGTGACTCGGGAATATACTATATATATATGCGTTTTAGAATTCCTTCTAACGACCTATGTATTTTGTTATCATTTCCAATTGGACGATCCATTAATTCAGCTGGCAGAGGATTATAAATGGATCAATTTTTTTGGTTTTTACTGGAGATTGGGAATAGATGGACTTTCCCTAGGACCTATTTTACTGACGGGATTTATCACCACTTTAGCTACTTTAGCGGCTTGGCCGGTTACTCGCAATTCCCGATTATTCTATTTCCTGATGTTAGCAATGTACAGCGGTCAAATAGGATCATTTGCTTCTCGAGACCTTTTACTTTTTTTCATCATGTGGGAGTTAGAATTAATTCCTGTTTATCTACTTCTATCTGCATGGGGTGGAAAAAAACGTCTTTATTCAGCTACAAAATTTATTTTGTACACGGCAGGAGGTTCCGTTTTTTTATTAATAGGAGTTTTAGGTCTCGGTTTATATGGTTCCAATGAACCAACATTAAATTTGGAAATATTAGCTAATCGATCGTATCCTGTAGTACTGGAAATACTATTCTATACTGGATTTCTTATTGCTTTTGCTGTTAAATCACCGATTATGCCCTTACATACATGGTTACCAGACACCCATGGAGAAGCCCATTACAGTACTTGTATGCTTCTAGCCGGAATATTGTTAAAAATGGGGGCATATGGCTTGATTCGGATCAATATGGAACTATTACCGCACGCGCATTCTATATTTTCTCCCTGGTTGATCATAGCGGGTACAATACAAATAATTTATGCAGCGTCAACATCTCTTGGCCAACGCAATTTAAAAAAAAGAATCGCCTATTCCTCTGTATCGCATATGGGTTTCATAATTATAGGAATTGGCTCGATAACCGATACGGGACTCAACGGAGCCATTTTACAAATAATTTCTCATGGGTTTATTAGCGCTGCACTTTTTTTCTTGGCAGGAACGAGTTATGATAGAATACGTCGTGGTTATCTCGACGAAATGGGCGGACTAGCTATATCAATTCCAAAGATATTCACGGTATTTAGTATCTTATCAATGGCTTCCCTTGCATTACCGGGCATGAGTGGTTTTGTTGCGGAATTGATAGTCTTTTTTGGAATAATTACCAGCCAAAAATATTTTTTAATGCCAAAAATACTAATTACTTTTGTAATGGCAATTGGAATGATATTAACTCCTATTTATTCATTATCTATGTTACGGCAAATGTTCTACGGGTACAAGCTATTTAATGCCCCAAACTCTTATTTTTTTGATTCTGGACCACGGGAGTTATTTGTTTTGATCTCTATTTTTATACCCGTGCTTGGTATTGGTATTTATCCGGATTTCGTTCTTTCACTATCGGTGGACAAGGTCGAAGTTATTTTATCTAATTTTTTTATAGATAATTTTCATGAATAAAACAAAAAAAAATAAAAAGAAAATCCTATAATTTTTAAAAGAGTTCGTTGTCCAATGAAAAAAAAAGAAGTCTTTTTTCTTCTCTTAAATTTAAGTTAAATAAAAAAAAAAGAAATTTCAATTCTAACCAAACCCTAAAAGGATTTGTGAGAACCTTTTGAATCACTCACTACACTACTTGATTCAAAAGGTTCTCGGCGGTTCCACTCAGTTTCTTTATATATATGCAGTGCCCTATGTTTACCTTCATCAAGCCCTTTCTTTTCTTCAATTTTTAATTCAATTAAATGTTAATTGTTAATTTCAATTAGATGTTAATTGTTAATTAAATGAACCATAACTATGTAACCCTATTCCTAATAGATTGACCCCAAAATAGCATATCCAAATTATAAGAAAACCCATGGAAGCTACAATTGCCGAATTGACACCTTCAAAATTTTTATTTGTTCGAGTATGTAAATAAATCCCGAATATAGCCCAAGTAATAAATGCCCAAGTTTCTTTTGGATCCCAATTCCAATATGATCCCCATGCCTCATTAGCCCATACTGCTCCCGAAAGAATACCGACGGTTAAAAAGATAAATCCCAGACTAATAATACGATAACTCCAAAGATCCAATTGTTGAATCAATTGATACCTGTAATAATTCGTATCAGACAAAAAAGAAGTGTTTAGTAAAACGTTGGTTTTTACATTCATGTATTGTATTTCACCGAAAGAAAATGACTCAGTTACAGTTCCATTTAATAAATTATTGCTTTTACCAAAAATCCTTATCCCTTTTCGAAATGTAATGACTAGAAGGGCTGTGGATAATAATGATCCACATAAAAGAGCTGCATAGCCTAATACCATCATACTTACGTGCATCATTAACCACTGAACTTGGAGAGCGGGTACTAATATTCCAGATTGATGCATTTTGGTTAACAAACCTGAAGTTGCAAAGCCTTGGGTAAAAATAACACTTGGCGCTGTTATTGCGCTTAAATGATTTTTAGATTTTTTAAAATAGAAAATCCTATGAATAATGCAGAAACTCCACGAAAGAAAGATTAATGATTCATATAAATCACTTAATGGGAAATGCCCCGAATAAATCCAACGAGTGACTAATAATCCTGTTAGACAGAAAAGGGTAGTTATCATTCCCTTTTCTGATGAATCATATAGTCCTAGAATTTCATCGACTAATAAGGTTATCAAATGAATTGTAATTCCAATTGAAACGATCGAAAACGATATATGAGTTAATATATGCTCTAAGGTTGAAAATATCATAAATAAAAAAAATTATAAAAAGAAAGAGTCCCAAGTATACAGAATGGAAATCAGAAAATCAATTCATTATAGGACTTTTTATATATCTTTTATACGATGTTATGCCGCCACTCGGACTCGAACCGAGATGCTCTAGCACTGCTTCCTAAGAGCAGCGTGTCTACCGATTTCACCATAGCGGCTTGCTTGAACTCATACTAACTTATTTTTATTCAATCGTCGAGATTGAAAGAGTCAGTTTCAATGAAATACTTTTTTTTTTATTTTTAAGAAGTATTCAATTGATGAATAAAAACTTGTTTCAATAGAGATTGAAAGAGTCTCCTTTTTGTCGTCTTGTTTAGTTATTTAAGGTTTCATTTTTATTTAACTTAACAATGGAAGTTTTACAATGGAAGTTTTTAGAATTTATGTTTATGCTTTGTTTTCAGAAAAAGAAAATAGAACTGTTGTAACTAAATAGTTCTTACTTCCATTCAGGGAAAAAACTAAAAAGAAGTTCTTTCTCTTTTTTCATTTTTTTTTAATGATTAATTTCTCATTTATCTGATTTTATGAATCTAAAACAAAAAAACAAATCGAATTCGAATATAGAATATAGAATACGGTTTTTCTTTTTTATGAATCACGATCACAATTTCAGTGTGATATCCAAAAATTCCTTTAGAATTATTTAATTTGCATAACCTTTGTTCTTGTCGTAATCGTTAGGTTCTTTTTCAATATGAATTTGTCTTAGGATTTATTAAACCAATTAGGTATTGGGCTGAACATATCATATAAAAAAATTTCGATTTCGATTGTCCTCCTTCAAAAATTGCTTTCTATTCTAAATTAGAATTTTTAAAATATCTCTTTTGAAATGGATCTTCCCTTTCAAACATAGGGTTTTTCTTTATTTATTACTTAAAATTTTCATACTATTTGTATAAAATATCTGCCTAAATGGGAAGGGCGCTTTTCTCAATTGAAGTAAAAGTGCGGGATGGGGGAGATATATAGTGATTCAGAAAGTTAACAAAAATGTTTTATACTTAATAACTTAATAATTTAATAATTAGTTTCAAGTTTCAACAACCCCTTGCTTTTGTCTAAAGATTTTCTCTTTGCTATTCTATAGCATAAATAGAAAAGAAAAAAGTAGTATAAATAGAAAAGAAAAAAGAAAAGACAAAACCAAAACCTTTATTATTGTCTTTTTTATAAGCGGAGGGGGGGTGATGGGGAAAATAAGAATCCCCATCTCGAGAATGAAAAACATATTCAAATACAAACAAATAAAGGCGAAATTCTCAATTTTGTCTTTATTCTTTTTTTTAATTCAGTAGACAAATCAATTGGTTCAAAACATTAGGGAAGCGAAATCATTATTTACTACTTACTTTACTTTTTTATTTCGATTTTTTTACTTCTATTTTTCTATTCTATTCGATATTAAAAAATATAGTATAAGTTCGAAACTAAATTCGCTCAGTTTTGGAGTTAAGCCGGTCCAAATTATTCCAATTATTATTTATTTGTCGTACAAAAAAAACTTTTTGAATTCCCGGTAGAAAGGGATTTCGCTAATGAAAAAGCTTTCAGCAATGCCCAATATCCCCTCTTTTTCCAAATATTTTTACGAATACGTTTTTTTAATATAGAACTCCGTTTTTTTGGAACTGCCATTCAAAAAATAAAAAGTTATTCATTGCAAAAATTGGATGTGAAAGACATTTATTGTTTAAAACAAATCATTTTTTATTTTTATTATTCGTTTCATTACCTGGTGATTTGTTCTCTAAATTATACTATCTTTTTAAATACTACCAAAAAATCGAAATATGTAAAAATAGTATAAAAGATTACTCGAACAAAAAAGAAAAACAAATTCTTTTTTTTTTCTTTTTCTATTTATATTCTATTTTTCTATTTATATTCTATACAATATCTGAAGACGAATAATTCGTATTTTGGAGGTATTCGTAATACCTTTTTATCTTTCCTCACATCAATATCTATAGGATGGATTATGCCATATAATTATAATAGAAATTGAATTGGTTGAAGTTTATCAAAAAAGCAAAAGATTTTCCCTTTTTATCTCTGTCGGTTTTCGGCATGCTGCGTTTGTACATAAAAAAAGTATCGAACAAACTTAAGAATTTTTACGTACCTAATAAAAAAGCTTTATTTAATCTTTTTTTCTAGTAATTGCTTAATCTTTTTTTCTAGTAATTGCTTATTAAATTCGATTTATTGGAATGGAACACAATCAATCAATTCCGAACTAAACTACTGAATAAACAAAACAAAATACCTATTTTTATACCTATTTTTTATTTGATTGGGGAAAGTTAGGGGCCCTCCTATGATTTATATCAAATTTAAGTACTTCTTTTTTGGTCTAATTTTTTTAGTCTTGATACATGTACATAAATTATTGTAATAGGGAATAATAAGTAATAGGGAATAATAATTGAAATTGGAAATTGAAATTGGAATTTGCTATATTTTCTTAAAAATCTTGCTTAGTACTTAGTAGAAAATAATTAGTTATTTTATACTAGTAACTTAGTTATATCATCTAGTATCATTTTTGCATTTTTAACTTGGAAAATTTTTGAAGTAGTTGAGAAAGGTTCAAAATAACTATCAATAGAAAATAACTATCAATAGAAAAATTAGAAAAATTCCATT